ATATTCTATTATATATTTAATTTAATTATATATAAATATAAAATTATATATAAATATAAAATATTCTAAAATAGAAATAAAAATAATAAAAAAAGAATATAAATATCATTTATTTAGTATTTTCTGCCCGTTTTCCCTTTCCTTTAGATGAATCAAAAACGTCAGAGTCTCTCTTTTCATTTTCATGGGTCGAGGAAAGAATTCAAAATGAAAAATTTTCTATTTCTTTTTTACTTTTATTTGTCAGGAAAAGAGAGAATTCCCGTTTTTCCTAACTTAATTAAATTCCATATACCCGAAATGCAATTTTTTCTCGCATGTATTTTTCATCCCAGTAGGGAAAAAGAATAAGAGTTGGTACATGAAATTACGATCTAATAAGATATATCTAAATCTTATTCGATAAATAGATATTAATCCTCCTATGGCTCTGGAATCAAAGAAAGATAGCGAAAAAATTTTCTTGTGGTTTAGAGAACTTTCCCTTCCTTCATAGAGAAGGAAGGGCATAGTAAAATTCTTCTTATGGAATATTTAGGAATACAAAAATTGAACCGGAAATATCGACAAATTGGTGCGTAGTCCAAAGAAATGAAATAAAAAAGGAGTCACCCGTTCACTTTCATATCTATCTAATTTGATTATCATAATAGCGGATAGAGTCCTGATTCAATAGGCCAGGTCCACTTACTTTTCCCTTTTTATTTGCTTCTTTTTATTCTTTCCAATTGATTGAGTTTGGAATAATTGAAAAAAAAAGAGGAATATTTGGTGATTCAATAGACAACTTTTTTTATCATTTTTTATTATTGATTATAATGAAAAGATGTTCAACTTTATAATATAAGGATAATACGTCCTTATATTATAAGGTTGTTTCCGGTTTTCCTTTAAGGAAAGCAAGAAACAACTCGATTCTACGTTCAAATATGAATACTACGGCTCGGTAAAAAAAGCAAAAAGCCCCTTATCGGATTTGAACCGATGACTTACGCCTTACCATGGCGTTACTCTACCACTGAGTTAAAGGGGCCCTTTAACTAACTAACTAACAGAATTCCTGAATGAGTTATTATGTGGATAAAATCTCTCTCCCTATATTACATATTACACAATATATAATTATAGACTATACTTACTATATAATAAAGTAAATTACTAGTGGCGGGTGGCTCTTTCCGGAATGAGAAAGTTGATTTACTATCGAGTTTCGGATCAAACGATTTATTGATCTTTTTAAACTATCACTTCAATGAACCAAGTCGACCCTCATTTTTTCTTTTATTAAATTGATCCCCATCATAAAAAAAGAACTTGAGACATGTACCTACCACCTCGCTGTAGATCCAAGATATTTCATTAAATATTAAATAATGTGATGTAGAAGGTCGATTTGTCTCCTTCCCCTTAACACATAAAAAACAATTTCTGAAATTTGATTGATCCCCTTTATCATCCCGAATTTATCCTTTCTAAATTTTTTGGTTTACTACATTACATAAGACTTTCGTCTTAAAAAAAATGAATGAAGAATAAATGGAGTTTCCATTTTTATTTTGTTAGGGTGTATAAACCATTCCACAAAGGGATCCTTTCCCTCGTATTTATTTCTCTTTATAAAGAGAAATAAGAAATTTTTTCTTTTTATATTATATGCGGTTAGAATTAAGGATTCATAAACATAAAAAAGAATGATGAATCAAAAAACTCTAAGGATCCCTTGGATCGCATCCTATTTTTACATTCTATTGACTCTATTGACAATTTCGAAAAATTGTTGATACTATGCTCATAGTATCATGGCGGTCGGACACATATGCCCCCATCGTCTAGTGGTTCAGGACATCTCTCTTTCAAGGAGGCAGCGGGGATTCGACTTCCCCTGGGGGTAGGGTACTACAAAAGGAAGTTGATCGTGCATTATCAATAAGCCTTAAATTGAAAAAGGAATTTCTTTTTCCTGGGTCGATGCCCGAGGGGTTAATGGGGACGGACTGTAAATTCGTTGGCAATATGTCTACGCTGGTTCAAATCCAGCTCGGCCCAAGAATTCGCTCATAGACCATGAGATGCAAATTTTTGTCTTTCCGAAACGCGCGATACGCGGGAATAAATTCCATTTTTCTATATACATATCTTGTTTTATTTGCTCCAAAAAATTCCGATCTAGATTCATATCAGTATCTACTATAAGTCTAAAAAAGAAATCTTTTTTATTGAAAAATTTATGATCAATAGAGATTTGGAAATCACTAGTAATGTAATTCGTGTCACTCTCACTCAAACTAAAAAGAAAGTACATAGTCATGTAGATATCACTTTATCACTCGTGTCTCTATTACAACACAAAAAAATGAAATCCTAAAAATCTTGATGCGTTATACCTTATTTCCCTGGGATTGTAGTTCAATTGGTCAGAGCACCGCCCTGTCAAGGCGGAAGCTGCGGGTTCGAGCCCCGTCAGTCCCGACGGATCCAATAAACACATCGCCTCACCTCTTCATTTTCATTTTATGGCAAACGAAGCATAATGAAATGAATAGAATTTTGGTCCTTCTCAATACATATTTTGTCTTTTTTCGTTATTTCTCATCAAACACAAATATTCAAATTTTCATTACTTCAACTAGTACCTATTGGTGGGAGAGAGGTATAATTGGATTAGTCCGATTATTAGGAACATCATATCATATTCAAGATTCCAAGGGATAACGTACTGGGTCTGGTCTTTCCATTTATTGCCTCTATATAATAGAGTATCATATGTTTCTCGGGAGCACATACACAACTAGAATTCGTTTCTTGTACACTCCAAAATTAAATTTGAGTTACCCCGAAAAAGACGTTTCAGATTAAAACTCTCTCCCTTTCTAGTTCGGATTTAAGGAAGACGGTAGGTTGTAGAAAGAATGGAAAAGAATAATAAAGAAAAAGATTTCTTGATTCGATTACGAATTCCATTTTCTATTGAGTATGGATAAAGGATCTTCCTATGTTATACTATTTAATTCGCGACGGCGAAGTGATTTGATAGCCCAGATATTTTGAGTCATAATATTGATGCGATTCGATAGATATTATCGAGATGTAATTCATCCTATTGAATTTACAGGCGAAATTTTGATTATCTCTATGGGATTAAATCCCGAGTTATTGCGAAGTAAAAACCACGGAGATTATGGAAGTAAATATTCTCGCATTTATTGCTACTGCACTCTTCATTCTAGTTCCTACTGCTTTTTTACTTATCATATATGTAAAAACGGTCAGCCAAAACAATTGATATGAATGAAACTTGACTTCTTATGTCTTTATCAATCTTAATTATTTACGAAATAAATAAAGGGTTACAATTTCGTTTCTTAAATCTTCAAATGAAATACGTAGGCTAGAATCAACAGTATTCTATGAGATTTTTTAATATGGTAGAAAGAAATATATCAATCTTTCTACCATATTATCTATGCGATTAGCGGTTTTGTAGTGTATAAAGTTGTACTGTATAAAGATACAGGCTTAATTAATAGAGAGTAGAGCAATCTTCATATCTATAGAATTCTATCTATAGAATATACATAAGAATATACATAGGGCCCTAGTTCTATTTCTTTGCTACATTTAGATTTATTTTTTTGATTTGTATTGATTCCGATCAATACGAAATAAGAAAAACGGGGGTAACTCTTATACGGCTTGAATTCCGAGATTTCGGATTATTTCAAATCGAAATCCCAGTATCAGTATATATCGAAAAAAAGAAAATGAATCAAATAAAAGCCAGTAATCTTTTTTTAGTATTCCAAAAAAGTATTTGATTGGAGCGTTAACAGAAAGGCGTATGGGAACTTCTTCAATAAAGAAAGCGGCGAGTACACATATGTGACTCGCCGGGGGCAAGATTTTCTTATACGTAGTATCTTGTTGAAGAACCACTATGTAGATGTTCTTTAACTTAGTAGAAAGTCTGCATCCCCCTAATATGAATAACAGGACGCCTTTTCTCTTTAAATAGGCAAACAAAAAAAATAATAAGAAGTGGTCTGTTGTTCCTCATTGTACCTATATAAGAAGTCTGATAAGAAAGTCTGGTAGATAAGAGCCCTTCGGCGAAATAGAGAATTTAGGAAAATGAAAATTTCTTACCATATATATCCCTTTCCGAAATACAAACACGGGAATCCTTGAAATATCTGTTTGATTGACATTATTCTTATTTTTGTATATGTATAATTAAATAATGAAAGTTCAAACAAAACGTTTTGTAGAATCATCTATAAACCGATTTAGAAAGCTTGATTCCTTAACCGCAATTACATTACATTAATAGTCCTTCTAAAGTCCACTTCTCCCCCATACGACGAGTGAAAGGGAAAATGTAAAGACTACCATTAAAGCAGCCCAAGCGAGACTTACTATATCCATGTGAATTATGTCCCCTATCTCTATGAATCTGAAGGAATTATTCCATTCTTGTTCACTAATAATAGTGAAATCCAGGGTGCATAGTCAAAAGGGGATTCTTACCCCCAATAATGAACCAATTAAATAAATGCACTTATAAGAAATTTATAATAAAAATTTTCTTATCATTCTGATTTCTAGTCAAATTTGGAAAGATTAAGTACAAGCAAAATATGCAACGACCCCCATGGACAGGGGAGTCTAACTGTTAGTTCATGCTATAGTAGTAAGCCTCCCCTTTGGTTATCCAATCTAATTCAAGGCCCAGTCAATAAATATTCCACTACTAATCTAATGTGTCGTGGAAGGGCTATCAAGACTTCTCGACTCCCTTCATAGTACGAAAAATTTTTTGAATCAAAGTTACAGATCTTTCGAGAATCTTGATATGCTTCGACTCAAGTGCATATCAACAGTCCCCTCCTCCCCCTCTGCTGGGGAATATTTCGGTGAGTTATATAAAAAACCAAGGGATTTCAGGTCTTTTGTTGATTTGTTGACTAGGCGACACCCAGATTTGAACTGGGGAAAAAAGGATT